TTATTGTATTTTCATTCAAATAGGAGGGCGGGAAGGCTCTATGGAAAAATGGCGGTTCAATTCGATGTTGTTTAAGGAGGAGTTAGAACACGGGTGCGGGTTAAGTAAATCACTAGAGGGTATTCGACCCGTTGGAAATACAAATGGGGGTGAAGACCCTGTTATAAATAACATGATTCATGGTTGGATTGATAGTGACAGCTCTAATAATATTGATCCTTTATTTGGTGTCAGCAACATTCGGAGTTTGATCTGTGATGACACTTTTTTAGTTAAGGATAGTAATGGTGAAAATTATTCCATATATTTGGATATTGAAAATTTTATTTTTGAGGTTGAAGACGATCGTTCTTTTTTGAGTGAATTGGGCGGTTTTTTTTCTAGTTGCCTAAATTATAGTTATCCGAATGATGGACCTAAGAGTGACAATCACTACTACAATCGTTACATGTATGATACTCAATATAGTTGGAATAATCACATTACTAGTTGCATTGAGAGTTATCTTCGTTCTGAAATCCATATTGATAGTTACATTTCAAGCGGTAGTGACAATTACAGTAAGAATTACATTTATAGTTACATTTGTAGTGAAAGCGTAAATAGTATTGACAGTGATAGTTTCATCAGTATACAAACTAGCGAAAGTGGAAGTGATCTCGATATAAGTAAAAAATACAGGAATTTGTGGGTTCAATGCGAAAATTGTTATGGATTAAATTATAAGAAATTTTTTAGGTTAAAACGGAATATTTGTGAACAATGTGGATATCATTTGAAAATGAGTAGTTCAGAAAGAATCGAACTTTTGATTGATCCAGGCACTTGGGATGCTATGGATGAGGACATGGTTTCGGTGGACCCCATTGAATTTCATTCGGAGCAGGAGCCTTATAAAGATCGTATTGATTCTTATCAAAAAAAGACAGGGTTAACTGAGGCTGTTCAAACAGGCATAGGTCAATTAAACGGTATTTCCATCGCAATTGGGATTATGGATTTTCAGTTTATGGGGGGCAGTATGGGATCCGTAGTAGGCGAGAAAATCACCCGTTTGATCGAATATGCTACTAATAGCTCTCTACCCCTTATTATAGTGTGTGCTTCGGGGGGAGCCCGCATGCAAGAAGGAAGTTTGAGCTTGATGCAAATGGCTAAAATATCTTCAGCTTTATATGATTATCAATCAAATAAAAAGTTATTCTACGTATCAATCCTTACATCTCCTACAACCGGTGGGGTGACTGCCAGTTTTGGTATGTTAGGAGATATCATTATTGCCGAACCTAATGCTTACATTGCATTTGCAGGTAAAAGAGTAATTGAACAAACATTGAATAAGACAGTACCTGATGGGTCACAAGAAGCTGAGTATTTATTCCATAAGGGCTTATTCGACCCAATCGTACCACGTAATCCTTTAAAGGGTGTTCTGAGTGAGTTATTTCAGCTTCACGGTTTCTGTCCTTTGAATAAAAATTGAATCAAGTAGATCATTTAATTCTGTTTTTTTTATTTGAAGTTTACAAGTATTTAGTTTCCATTTTATTTAGTTTATGGTAATCAAAGTGAAAATAAAAAATAATAAGCACGGAGTTTTACTTGAGGTTATAAAATACAATTGTATAACGGATCATAAGTTGTTGATAATCACTTTTCTTATTTGCTACAGATCCATTTTATTTCTACCTATATAATGCATGATTAGTAATCGGGAAGGCTCTATCAATAGGATAAAAGAGTGAATTTTTCTCCTAAATTAGGAAAAATTCATGTTATTTTATTACATTACGTATTTATTATAGATATAATTATTCTCCAAGTAAGAACCTTTTTTGGTATTTATTAGAAGATAAGTATAAGAGAACAATAATAATAAATATATATTATATAAAAGTGAATAGGTACACTTATTTAGTTCTACGTTTCTTGTACCTATTATTATATACTGATAATAGATATACTTATCATAAGATATCTTTATAACAGGTACAAAATATTAAATCGAGGTATCCATTCTATGACAACTTTCAACTTACCCTCTTTTTTTGTGCCTTTAGTGGGTCTAGTATTTCCAGCAATTGCAATGGCTTCCCTATCTCTTCATGTTCAAAAAAACAAGATTATCTAGATTCGACGGGACCAAATCTCGTTCATTTTTTTTTTCAAGACTCGGACTTGGGTCATAATACAGATATCTATATCTATTTAAATTTATCTATCTATTTAGTGGACATAGGATACAACATGTGGATTCTTCCGAACACAAATGAAAGAGCTATTATGCGCGTGGAAACATCATGGGATGATATATGGGGATAAATAGATTATATATTCAAAAGGGGGTCCGCAGATGTATGAAATGGAAAGTAAAAATATCTCTATGTATGTAGATATCTATAGTGGGATTATATGAGGGGGATCCTTTTTTATATCTAAGCGATTCGATGAATTACTCCTAATGGTTCACATCATAATAAGAGTGCTAGTTGATAAGAGTTGCTTCAGGAACAAAAAAAGAAAGTCAAATTTTGGTTATTCTCTAAATTTCAATAAAATTAAACAACTGGATCTAGTATGAACTGGCGATCAGAACATATATGGATAGAACTTATAATGGGGTCTCGAAAAACAAGTAATTTATGTTGGGCCTGTATCCTTTTTTTAGGTTCACTGGGATTCTTATTGGTTGGAACTTCTAGTTACCTTGGTAGGAATCTGATATCCTTATTTCCTTCTCAGCAAATCCTTTTTTTCCCACAAGGGATCGTGATGTCTTTCTATGGGATCGCGGGTATGTTCATTAGCTCCTATTTGTGGTGCACAATTTCGTGGAATGTGGGTAGTGGTTATGATAGATTCGATAGAAAAAAAGGAATAGTGTGTATTTTTCGTTGGGGATTCCCTGGAAGAAATCGTCGAATCTTTCTTCGATTCCTTATGAGAGATATTCAGTCGATTAGAATAGAGGTTAAAGAAGGTATTTATTCCCGGCGTGTACTTTATATGGAAATCAGAGGCCAGGGTGCCATTCCTTTGACTCGTACTGATGAGAATTTGACTCCACGAGAAATTGAACAAAAGGCTGCGGAATTGGCCTATTTTTTGCGCGTACCAATTGAAGTATTTTGAAATGAATTGAAGAATGAATGCTTTCGCAGCATTGAGTTCTGTTTTGTTTTTTCAGGTTGCTCATTCGAGCAAAAGCAGACGCGTGTGAAACAACCAGAAAACAGAAAACAAAGCGCTTTTTCCACCAAAAGTTTTTGATGGATTGTATATGGAAATCAACTCCATTTTTTCATACTCGTAACAAGTATACTAAGTATGGATTCATCATATATATCCGAAAAACTAAAACTATATATATACTTCATATTTTTTGGGTCCAATATTTTTTAATTGATATGTTAGATATAGATGGATCATATCTTGTAATTCAATTCTGTTTTTGTTTTGTCTCGAAATTCGAAAAATATGCATTTCTTGACTTGAAGTGGCTCGTTAGGGCATTCAGCGAAAGGATACAATTGCTTCGAATGAAGACATAATAAAAAAAATATTGTTTCCAGATCTAAGGATTAGCCCTTTAATTAAATAATTAAATTAATTCAATTTAAATTAAATAAAATAAAGGGGGTCTGTGGATTCAATACCCTGTTTGTTATAGAACTCATGTTTCATGGAAATATCAGATTGGATAGAATCGAGGAATGAGGTGGTTTCATTAACAATTCACAGATTAAAAATGCCAAAAAAGAAAGCATTCAACCCCCTTCTATATCTTACATCTATAGTTTTTTTGCCCTGGTGGATTTCTTTCTCATTTAATAAAAGTATGGAATCTTTGGTTACTAATTGGTGGAATGCTGGGCAATCCGAAGTTTTTTTGAATAATATTCAAGAAAAGAACGTTCTGGAAAAATTCATAGAATTAGAAGAACTCTTCCTTTTGGACGAAATGATAAAGGAGTACCCCGATACACATATACAAAAGCTTCATATAGGAATACACAAAGAAACGATCCAATTGGTCAAAATGTACAATGAGGATCATATCCATACCATTTTACATTTTTCGACAAATATAATAAGCTTCGCTATTCTAAGTGGTTATTCTATTCTGGGTAATGAAGAACTTGGTATTATTAATTCTTGGGTTCGGAAATTTATCTATAACTTAAGCGACACAATAAAAGCTTTTTCTATTCTTTTATTAACGGATTTATGTATTGGATTCCACTCGCCTCATGGTTGGGAACTAATGATTGGTTCTGTCTACAAGGATTTTGGATTTTATCATAATAATCAAATTATATCTGGTCTTGTTTCCACCTTTCCAGTCATTCTAGATACAATTTTGAAATATTGGATCTTCCGTTATTTAAATCGTGTATCTCCGTCACTTGTAGTCATTTATCATTCAATGAATGACTAAAAATGATCTACTGATATAAATCTAATCATAATGTTTTTTTTACTTCGTACATAAACAAACCATTCAAAATGTTACTTATTTTTTAAGTTTCTACCGATCCGGGACATGACTCCTGGATCCCAGTAAAATAGCAGAATCGTGGATAGGGAACTCTACTAGCAACCTACCCAATTTATTGTAGAAATTTTCGGGATCAATGATTGGACCATGCAAAATAGAACTATCTTTTCTTGGATAAAGGAACAGATGACTCGATCCATTTTCGTATCGGTCATTATATTTATATATGTAATAACTTGGACATCTATTTCACACGCATATCCCATTTTTGCACAACAGGGTTATGAGAATCCACGAGAAGCTACTGGGCGTATTGTATGCGCCAATTGTCATTTAGCCAATAAGCCCGTGGATATTGAGGTTCCACAAGCGGTACTTCCGGATACTGTATTTGAAGCAGTTGTTAGAATTCCCTATGATATCCAACTGAAACAGGTTCTTTCTAATGGGAAACGGGGATCTTTGAATGTGGGGGCTGTTCTTATTTTACCTGAAGGATTCG